TCAAAAAAGGGGGGTTCCTCCTTTTATCGTTGTATGTGAAAGACATGTATTCTTCAAAATAGATCATTCTTTTTAGTTATTATCTATACTTATTTCGTGTATGTGGATAATTTTTTTAATATACTCTTTTTAATATACATTGTTTTTTTACTTTAACATATAAATATATAATAAACATACAAATATATATAATACAAATATATTTATATATACATGTATATGTGATATATATATCACATATACGTATGTGCGCACATCACACATCACATATATAAATGACATGAGGGAAAAAAAAATGAGAATAATTAAGAATCCCAATATTTGACTTTTTTTTCAGATATTTTTTTTTGTTGATTTCTTTTATTATTGTTCCTTTCTAAAAGGATAAAAAAGATAAGAATTGGTGAATCGAGAACAATTTGTAATTATAAGAAAAAAGAGTTTCTTTTCTTATGGAACATACATATCAATATGCGTGGATAATACCTTTTCTTCCGCTTCCAGTTACTATGTCAATAGGATTTGGACTTCTACTTATTCCGACAGCAACAAAAAATATTCGTCGCATGTGGGCTTTTCCTAGTGTTTTACTCTTAAGTATAGCTATGGTGTTTTCAGCCAATCTGTCTATTCAACAAATAAATGGAAGTTTTATCTATCAATATCTATGGTCTTGGACCATCAATAATGATTTTTCCTTAGAGTTTGGATACTTGATCGATCCACTTACTTCTATTATGTCAATACTAATTACTACTGTTGGAATCATGGTTCTTATTTATAGTGACAAGTATATGTATCACGATCAAGGATATTTGAGATTTTTTGCTTATATGAGTTTTTTTAATACTTCTATGCTGGGATTAGTTACTAGTTCAAATTTGATACAAATTTATATTTTTTGGGAACTTGTGGGAATGTGTTCTTATTTATTAATAGGGTTTTGGTTCACACGACCAATTGCAGCAAGTGCTTGTCAAAAAGCTTTTGTAACTAATCGTGTAGGGGATTTTGGTTTATTGTTAGGAATCTTAGGTTTTTATTGGATAACAGGTAGTTTAGAATTTCGGTATTTGCTCGAAATAACTAATAACTTAATCCAGAATAATGGGGTCAATTCTTTATTTGCTACCTTGTGTGCTTCTTTATTATTCGTCGGTGCAGTTGCTAAATCCGCACAATTCCCCCTTCACGTATGGTTACCTGATGCTATGGAAGGACCTACTCCTATTTCGGCTCTTATACACGCTGCTACTATGGTAGCAGCAGGAATTTTTCTTGTAGCTCGGCTTCTTCCTCTTTTCATAGTCATACCTTATATAATGAATTTAATTTCTTTAATAGGTGTAATAACACTATTATTAGGGGCTACTTTGGCCCTTGCTCAAAGAGACATTAAAAAAAGCTTAGCCTATTCTACAATGTCTCAATTGGGTTATATTATGTTAGCTCTAGGTATAGGTTCTTATCGAGCTGCTTTATTCCATTTGATCACTCATGCCTATTCAAAAGCTTTATTGTTTTTGGGATCCGGATCTATTATTCATTCAATGGAACCTATTGTTGGATATTCACCAGATAAAAGTCAGAATATGGTTCTTATGGGTGGTTTAACAAGATATGTTCCAATTACAAGAACTACTTTTTTATTGGGTACACTTTCTCTTTGTGGTATTCCACCTCTTGCTTGTTTTTGGTCCAAAGATGACATTCTTAATGATAGTTGGTTGTATTCACCAATTTTCGCAGTAATAGCTTATTTCACAGCAGGATTAACCGCATTTTATATGTTTCGGGTATATTTACTTACCTTTGATGGGTATTTTCGCGTTCATTTTAAAAATTACAGTAGCACGAAAAATGGTTCGTTCTATTCCATATCTCTATGGGGAAAAGGAACTCCAAGAGGAGTCAATCCAAATTTACTTTTATCAACAATGAATAAAAAGGTTTCTTTTTTTGCAAAAGAAAGATCGAAAATTGATAATAATGTAAGAAATAGGATACGATA